CATCCTAGTGGAGTATTTGCACCTATGTCAATTAAAGGGATTAAAAAATCCATAAAGTATTCTATTCCAAATTTGGAAATGGGGGGAGTCCTATGCATTTTGGATGGCTTACTTAATAATACTTAAAATTCAAAATCGAATTAATAATCGAGATTCCTTGCCGATACTTTAATAAAAAAGAAATGCATTTAATGAATAGCATAAGATTCATTGAGTTCTCTTCGCACTTCTTTGTCAAAGTGTAGAATGAAAAAGCTAATGAATCTTAAACCCATTGATAAAAGAAAAAAGAGAATAAATACTATGGTTGGGGAATAAAAGAGGGTTTGTTGGGGATAGAGGGACTTGAACCCTCACAACTTATAAAGTCGACGGATTTTCCTTTTACTAGAAATTTCATTGTTGTCAGTATTGACATGTAGAATGGGACTCTCTCTTTATCCTCGTCCGATTAATCTCCACTTTTTAAAAGATCTCAAAAACAATGAATGAAGGATTTGATTACTCAATGTTCGAGTAGAATGGATTCAGAATTTTCTATTTCATAATAATTCTGAATTTCATTTTCAAAAATAAATAAAGAACCTATATTATGATATTATGATATAGGATTCTGTGATTAATCCTTTGGTTTGCTATGCCAGTATCCATACGTGTGTATTAGATCTATAAAGCCCTTCTTTCTCTAATTTAGAGGGAGTTTCCCTACTAACACAACGTAATTACCTCGATTCGTTAGAACAGCTTCCATTGAGTCTCTGCACCTATCCTTTTCCTTTGGGTTCTAGTTTGAGAACCGCTTGTTTATCAAAAGTGGGATTTGGCTCAGGATTGCCCATTTTTAATTCCAGGGTTTCTCTGAATTTGGAAGTTACCACTTAGCAGGTTTCCATACCAAGGCTCAATACAATCAAGTCCGTAGCGTCTACCGATTTCGCCATATCCCCATTTTCCTTTTCTTTGAAACTAGGATTCCTTGTGTAATTTCATTTATCTCTTAGTTTTTTTGAATCATTGAATTCATTATTCGACGTAGTCTAGCAGCTCATCTCTATTTGATAGACCCCACTTATTGCAATTCTGAATTGCATTGATTCTATCGTTGATATATTTCCAATTCAATCGGAATCAATATATTCCAAAGTTTTTCTCCCCCCCCCCTTTTTTATAGTATTCTAAATCATACTATAACGCTTGATATTCATTCTTTTTTTTCTAAGCAGAACTTCCAATGTGGAACTAGTTAATAACTAAGATTAATAATTAAGATCTTACATTTTACAGATTTCCTATATATATTCCTATTTGTTACACTATTTCTGTTATGTAAGCCCGCTTAGCTCAGAGGTTAGAGCATCGCATTTGTAATGCGAGGGTCATCGGTTCAAATCCGATAGTCGGCTTTTTTCTCTGTCGATGTTCCATGAACAAAAATCTCTCTTTTCCTCCGAATTAAATGGAGAATCCAGAGTCTATTATGTTGTTCTACCTTACAATTTTGCTAGATACAAAACATTAAAATATATAATATATATACAAAAAGTCCAGATGTTGATGAAATTACGTTTTTTGTGGTACTGTGGTACTTTAGTAGATTTTACTCTGTTTATCCTTTAGTTTAATTCAGTTTTAATTTCGATGTATTCTGTAATGTAAATACAATGAAATTTATTGTGTAAAATGAAATTTCAATAAAATAAAAAAGGAGTCTTCATGTCCCGTTATAGAGGACCTCGTTTAAAAAAAATACGCCGTCTGGGAGCTTTACCAGGACTCACTAGAAAAACACCTAAATCCGGAAGTAATCTGAAAAAGAAATTCCATTCTGGGAAAAAAGAGCAATATCGTATTCGTCTTGAAGAAAAACAGAAATTGCGTTTTCATTATGGTCTGACAGAACGACAATTACTTAGATATGTACATATGGCCGGAAAAGCAAAAAGGTCAACAGGTCAGGTTTTACTACAATTACTCGAAATGCGTTTGGATAATATCGTTTTTCGATTGGGTATGGCTTCAACCATTCCTGGGGCCCGGCAATTAGTTAACCATAGACATATTTTAGTTAATGATCGTATAGTTGATATACCAAGTTTTCGTTGCAAACCCCGAGATATTATTACTACGAAGGATAACCAAAGATCAAAACGCCTCGTTCAAAATTCTATTGCTTCATCCGATCAGGGCAAATTGCCAAAGCATTTGACGGTTGACACATTGCAATATAAGGGACTAGTACAAAAAATCCTAGATAGGAAATGGGTCGGTCTCAAAATAAATGAGTTGTTAGTTGTAGAATATTACTCTCGTCAGACTTGAACTTAACGAAAAAAGGAAAGGTTCATAAAAATTTTTCCCCTTTCCCCGAACTAAATCGCCCTAAGGCTCTTAATTCGTATTTTCCCATTCACCTAGTAGAAATAGATTCACCTTAGAATCCTTTTTCTTTTTTGTTATTTAGTCTATGTGTATTTTACATACCGCAGCAATTTGCTATAGAGAATTTCTATTAAATAAAGATATTATTGCTGCAATAAATTGTTATTTGATTTGATACATTGTGATCGGTAACGTTGATGAATTAAGAGAAACGGAAAGAGAGGGATTCGAACCCTCGGTAAACAAAAGTCTACATAGCAGTTCCAATGCTACGCCTTGAACCGCTCGGCCATCTCTCCTACATAATCTTATTATGGAAAAAAACTGAGTGAATAGCGAGTTTTCGTATCCCTGAAGTACAGGTTACAGCTACAACCGCTGGGGGATTCCATGGCTCTATTGGAAAAATTTCTTTTCATCTAAGTGGAAGGATCCAGGATTTTTTTACTAGGAATTACGCTCCAAAAAAAGTTTTTCTTTGGGGAGAAAACCTAAATAAAAAGAGAATGGAACAATTCTTCTTATTCCATAAGAAAATAAAGGAACCCCTTAATTCTATTTGCATAAGGTACGTTATGCTGTACAATCTAAATAAAAAAGGGGTACGCGATAATTAATGACTTTGAAAACGCGAAATAGCTGATGAGAGAAGTTGTTGTTGAGAAATAGGAAAGTGGAATTAAATCCAATCTTAGTCAAATATTTCATATCTCTTCTTATCCAAACAGAAGGAAAAGGAGACAATTCAATTTTAGTTGAGCGGAAAATCCATACCTCTCTTATCCATTTAGAGCATATGGATCGATTTATACGAATCGAATGTTTTGTTTTTATGTTATTTTGTGATAGAATGAAAAGAATTCTATATAGAATGGATTGGGAATTATGCCTAGATCCCGTATAAATGGAAATTTCATTGATAAGACCTCCTCGATTGTAGCCAATATTTTATTGCAAATAATTCCGACAACTTCAGGGGAAAAACGGGCATTTACTTATTATAGAGATGGTGCGATTTGAGTCTTTTTTTTGTTTGTTTTTTTTAGCCCTACCCACATCTCAGTCTTACGAGAAAGAGAGGGGTTTCACGTAGAGAGAACAAAATTAGTAAAGGAAACCCACGCTTGGGGAAGGTGAGGTGTGAACTAACAATTCCTTCTGTCGTGTATCCTCGATTGATGTGGCTTCAAATGCTTCAATTGTAGATTTGAGTATTGAGCGAAAGGTTACACCTACAGGATGGGTTCCATATTACAGGCCAATCCTACTCTACTAGTACCAATAGGCAGCATAAGGGAGAAAAGCACTACACCTCGAAATAGGAATCAACAAGAGAAAAACTTTGTTAGAAATTAGCCCTTTCCTGATCGGTATCAGGGTTGGGAAGAATGGTTGGGATAACAAACAACCATCAGGTTTGTACTTTGGATACCCTTATAACCATCAAAGGTCGTTGAAGTGGCTAATTCCTATAAATAGGAGGCGTTGAGAACAAAGAAATTCTTGGAGCTATCGTTTTCCTCTAGCATTAATAGAATTTATTGGTGTTAAGAAAAACCTCTTGAGGGAAGGTTGGCTAGAGATTTCTTGGAAAAATACCAGCCCCTTTCGGTCCATAATGAGATGGGACTAATTCGATTTTCATTCTATAGATTTTTCGCTTAGTATTATGTAAAGAAGGGAGGAGCCGTATGAGATGAAAACCTCATGTACGGTTTTGAAACGGAGATTTTTTGAATAGAATGAACGACCGTAACGGATGTTGGCTCAATCCGAAGGAAATTATGCGGAAGCTTTGCAGAATTATTATGAAGCTACGCGACTAGAAATTGATCCCTATGATCGAAGTTATATACTATATAACATAGGCCTTATACACACAAGCAATGGAGAGCATACAAAGGCCTTGGAATATTATTTCCGGGCGCTAGAACGAAACCCCTTCTTACCACAAGCTTTTAATAATATGGCCGTGATCTGTCATTACGTGCGACTATCTCCACTATAGAAAGAAGAAAAAAAAAGATGAAATTTTCTAGTAAATACTAGAAAAAGGGCTTTCTACATAGGGATCGTCAAAACAACGATTTTGCCCTATCAGCTGTAGGAAGGAAGGACACTTCATGAGAATCCAAATAGGAATAAAGTAGAGCCTATACTACTACTCTATGGATAAAGTCTCAAATTGATAGAGAAAGCACCGTAAAGATCAATTAGTGAGCGACTAGGTCGATACAACTAAAAAAAACTGCTTAATTATACCATAATATGGGGCACAATTTAGGAATCCACTTATGTAATACAGTCGATCCACTAAGGGATTAAGCAGCGGTGTAGTATCAGATCCCAAAGATAGTAAGTTCTTTTTTCTTCCTTATGAGAAAAAGTCTTTTTCAAGGATTCTATAGAAATTTCATATATGAAAGAAACGAAACCGAGATAGTTACCTTTCAGAAAATTCGAACGAAGGATATAGGTCTATCTATGCTTCATTCTTCTGAAGGTGGGAGAAAAGATCAAACTGATTATTGATCAAAATTAGGGTTTGAAACTTAGGTAATTAACTTCTTCTGCTTAACCCAAGAAGAAATTGGATCGATTTTTGAGAAATCGAATTCAGTTAAGATAGGGGAAATAAAGATAGGAATTTCTGAGCCGTATGAGGTAGGAAACTCTCAAGTACGGTTCTAGGGGAAGGAAATGCCTATTCCGACCGAGGAGAACAGGCCATTCTACAGGGTGATTCGGAAATTGCGGAAGCTTGGTTTGATCAAGCTGCTGAGTATTGGAAACAAGCTATAGGGCTTACTCCGGGAAATTATATTGAAGCACAGAACTGGTTGAAGATTACGAAGCGCTTTGAATTTGAATAAGGGCACTCTACTTTTTCGGAAAAAAGGTGATTTGGTTGTTGATCTATTAATCAAATAATTTAGGGGGGAAGATCGAATCAAGAATTTCATTATATCCTTTTCTTCTACCTTCGATTTTATATCAAATTTCATAAGGATAAACAATAGGGATGGGCTCTAGAACAGAAGAGAATAAAGCAAATAAAAGGGGTCATTCCTGCCTAATATATATATCAGGGTGGTCTTATTCCAAATTCTAATGAGTTATCTTGGAATTTTGAATCGAATAAAAAATCTATATTATGCTCACTCAAGGAAAGTAGATGTAGATAGGGACTTATACTCTAAAAAAAAAATACACTAGCTTCTTAAAAAAATTTATTACGTCGGGAAATAATTTTCCCGGATAACCGTTGTCCGTTAGGCACCTAATTCTTATGTCATAATAGATCCGAACACTTGCCTCGGATTGACTTCAATATATAATTGCTCCAGTGAATAACTAAAAAAAAAATAGAAGGACGGTAGATAGTAAAGAAAAAGGCTAACCATAATATCTATCTTTCAAAGATTCACTAAAAAGACAGTTGGCAGGTCTCTTTGTATGTCTTGTCCGGAAAGAGGAGGACTTAATGATTATTCGTTCACCGGAATCAGAAGTTAAAATTGTTGTGGATAGGGATCCTGTAAAAACATCTTTTGAGGAATGGGCCAGACCCGGGCATTTCTCAAAAACATTAGCTAAGGGCCCTGATACTACCACTTGGATCTGGAACCTACATGCTGATGCTCACGATTTCGATAGTCATACTGGTGATTTGGAGGAGATCTCTCGAAAAATCTTTAGTGCTCATTTTGGCCAACTCTCCATTATCTTTCTTTGGTTGAGTGGCATGTACTTCCACGGTGCCCGTTTTTCCAATTATGAAGCATGGCTAAGCGATCCTACTCACATTGGACCTAGTGCTCAGGTAGTTTGGCCAATAGTAGGGCAAGAAATTTTGAATGGTGATGTAGGTGGGGGTTTCCGAGGAATCCAAATAACCTCCGGGTTTTTTCAGATTTGGCGAGCTTCTGGAATAACTAGTGAATTACAACTGTATTGTACCGCAATCGGTGCATTGATTTTTGCATCGTTAATGCTTTTTGCGGGTTGGTTCCATTATCACAAAGCCGCTCCCAAATTGGCCTGGTTCCAAGATGTAGAATCCATGTTGAATCACCACTTAGCGGGGTTATTAGGACTTGGGTCTCTTTCTTGGGCGGGACACCAAATTCATGTATCTTTACCGATTAACCAATTTCTCGACGCTGGGGTTGATCCTAAGGAGATACCACTTCCTCATGAATTTATCTTGAATCGTGACCTTTTGGCTCAACTTTATCCTAGTTTTGCCGAAGGGGCAACTCCTTTTTTCACCTTGAATTGGTCCAAATACGCGGAATTTCTTAGTTTTCGCGGAGGATTAGATCCAATAACCGGGGGCCTATGGTTGAGCGATATTGCGCACCATCATTTAGCTATTGCTATTCTTTTCTTGATCGCGGGTCATATGTATAAGACCAACTGGGGTATTGGTCATGGACTTAAAGATATTTTGGAGGCTCATAAGGGCCCATTTACAGGACAAGGCCATAAGGGTCTCTATGAAATCCTAACAACATCATGGCATGCTCAATTATCTCTTAACCTCGCTATGTTAGGCTCTACAACTATTGTTGTAGCTCATCATATGTACTCTATGCCCCCCTATCCATACCTAGCTACTGACTATGGTACACAACTTTCCTTGTTCACACACCACATGTGGATTGGCGGGTTTCTAATAGTTGGTGCTGCTGCACATGCAGCCATTTTTATGGTAAGAGACTATGATCCAACTACTCGGTACAACGATCTATTAGATCGCGTCCTTAGACACCGCGATGCAATCATATCGCACCTTAACTGGGTATGTATATTTCTTGGTTTTCACAGTTTTGGCTTGTACATTCATAATGATACCATGAGTGCTTTAGGCCGTCCCCAAGATATGTTTTCGGATACTGCCATACAATTACAACCCATCTTGGCTCAATGGGTACAAAATATCCATGCTAACGCACCTGGCGTAACAGCTCCTGGTGCAACAACAAGTACCAGCTTAACGTGGGGAGGTGGCGAGTTAGTCGCTGTAGGCGGCAAAGTCGCTTTGCTACCTATTCCATTAGGAACCGCAGATTTTTTAGTCCACCATATTCACGCATTTACCATCCATGTGACTGTATT